CCGGAAATGAAAAATGCCAAAATAGGAATAAGACTTGATATTATTAGAAATGCCCAAAAAATATCATATTCGTAAAGCAGAAACATAGACGCACTCCTATGAACGTGAAAAATATACCGGATTGGTCGACTCGACTTGAAATTGTCAAGTCATTCACAACCGTTTAGTCAAAAAAAAAAAAAAGAATTTTTTTGATCGAACTTTCTATTCTAGTTTCCTTTGTTTACTGCGGGACATGGCTCCTTTCAATATTCATCGACTGAAATCCTATTTCCATTACACGTATTAAAATTTGATTTAGTTATAGTTAGTATAACTAACTATTGTTATTATACAAATTCTCTTGTTTTCGTCTTACCTAGGATTCTCTCGAAAGAAAAGGAATTCTAAATAGAACTAAAATTCTCATTTTAGTTTAGAATTTCTAATTCGATTTTTTAACTGGACTCGCGTCATTATTTTGACTTCAAAAACTCACTAGGATTGAATATACCAAAGAGAGGGAGAATATCACTAACTTCCTGATTGTGGACAGGAAAGGAGGAAAATTCATATGGAATTCACCTCCGAAGATTAATGAATAAAAATGAATAAAGTAGGTTTGTTTATCCACACGATTGGATAAATATCGACTGAGCCCATTAAAATGAATTAAATTTAAATGTGTTTTTGCTTTCATTTTTATGTTCGGCTTTAAAAGATACTCGTGAGCGGGCTTATCGGAATAATTCAGGAATACTTTTTTGATGAAAAAACCGGTCGGTTACAAGCAACAAACTAGAATGGGGAAATTCCAATTATACAATTTTTTGTATTTTCATTTTTTAGGGCTCTAGGGCTATACGGACTCGAACCGTAGACTTTCTCGGTAAAACAGATCAAACTTTTTATGATCAAAATGATCTGAACTGTTTCAAAGACCCAACATGCGTTTTTTGTGCATTGGGCTCTTTCATTAACTGATAGAAATATCAGGCAATCCGCCATATTTTTTTGATAGAAAAATAGGAGAYGGCTCCATGTGCTCTGAGTCATTATTTGAATTCTGATCCAGGAACACTACCAAAGTGTTTCAAAGGGGTTTTATATTGACGTAGGTCTGCCTCTGGCCTAGATTAACCTAAGTTAGATGAAGCCTCTATCGCTCTGCTTAAAAATAAAATATGAAACTTCATACACCTTAAAGTCCATTAGGGCGAAAAGATCTTTTTTTGAGGTCCTTATACTCATTATGCCTAGCATTGAATAGACATTTACCTTATCAATATCTCAAATCAACGATGGGGCGGGCCTGCTTGGCACCTAAAAAGGGGCAAGACTGAACCCCTTGTCAGGCTATTGTTCTCTTGTTCCCTCAAAGTTATGGAGTAAGACACCGATTTCTCAACAAGATCAATTCTTTTGATTGCATGATGGACCCCTTAAAAAACATTGGCGCACGTGTAAACGAGGTGCTCTACCTAACTGAGCTATAGCCCTTAGTGCTTGTAATACCTATTTTATTATGTAGATAATTTCTTGTCAAGATGAATATTCCACGATCAAAGATCATAGTTATTTGATCTGTTTGCGTGGTATTGCTTATAAGTAATATGAGATTTATAATCCGTCAATGGGATGGGTCCCATTTGGTTTTCTTTGTGATTATAAACGGCCTACTTAACTCAGTGGTTAGAGTATTGCTTTCATACGGCGGGAGTCATTGGTTCAAATCCAATAGTAGGTAGAACTTATTAGATCCCACTGACTCCGGTCTCTAATAAGTTTTTATATCCCCCTTCTTTTATTGATATTTATATTTATTTAGTTTGTATCTTTTCTATTTCTTTTTTTGTTGGATCAAAATAGAATTACGCCTGATTTGATTCTGTCGAGTGAATACAATCAAATAAAAAAATAGAATGTATAAACCGAACTTCTTTTGATTATTCGGACACACCCACTAGTTACGAAATCGCATTGATCGTCTCGACTCGTGTCCTAGCTCGTCGGAGAGCTAGATTTGCCTCAATTTTTTGTCTCTTTCCTTCCGCTTTTCTTAAATTAGCTTCTGCTATTTCAAGAGCTTGCTGGGCTTCTTGTGAATTGATGTCACTACTTTTCTCCGCATCATTTACTAAAACAGTGATCTCATTATTACCTATTCTAGCAAAACCGCCCATCAGAGCCATCGTTAACCATTGGCCGTCAAGACGTATTTTCAAAATACTTATATCGACGGCTGTAGCAACAGAGGCGTGATTTGGTAATACGCCAATTTGACCACTATTAGTAGATAAAATGATTTCGTTCACTTTTGAATTCCAAACGGTTCGATTAGGGGTCAGTACACAAAGATTTAAGGTCATTTTTTCGAATTGCTCTCCATTTCTAAGTTCATAGCCTTCGCGGTAGCCTCATCGATGTTACCTACCAAATAAAAGGCCTGTTCAGGAAGACCATCTAATTCTCCGGAAAGGATCAACCGAAACCCTCTAATTGTTTCTGCTAAACCGACATA